ATTTAAAAAAGAATATAAAAATAAAATAAGTAGAAGATGAATAAAAAGATTGATAGATAAAATGAATAAAAGAAAAGATAAGAAGAGACACGACCCCCCCCCAGGTATTTAATAGCTTCGCCTAGAAAAAAACTCATAACACCCATTCCATTCGTAATTCCATCAATTAATCGTCTATCAAAAAAATTAGTTATTTCCACCAAGACTCTTATTCCTCCTGTTAAGAATGTTGTATAAAAAGCATCTATGTAACCACAATTATATGACCAATTATATATGACACTTCTAATTTTATCAGCAAAAAGTCTCTTCGAGAATAGTTTACCAAAAGAATTAATTAATTCCAAATTTTGAAAACATGAATAAACAGGTTTATAGAAAAAAAGTGCGATAGATATTCCAACATAAACTATACTGACGGAAAAAATTGTATCCTGTGGAAATTCAGATAAATTTGGAGAATTTTTAAAATTTGGATGTAAAAGATTTATCGATGGAGTTAACCATTTAGACAATATATCCAAACCCATTACAGATTTATCGAAAGAAATTCCTATCGCTCCAACAAACAAAGCAAATAAAGTCAATAGAAGTAGACAAAATAAAATAACATCATCTGATTCATAAGGATATAAAAAAATCTTCTTATTGGCAAAAATACTGATAAAGGGTTGTATATTTTTTCTTAGATTCTCATTGTAATATATCTTGTTTTTCTTCAAAGAAAAAGAAGGATTTTCATTACTAGTGATTCTTAATAAGGTTTCGAAAAAAACACTTTTGTTAATTGTTTTTAAACGGCCTTTTCCCCATAGAGAAATTGAGGCGAACGAGTTAGTTTCCTTACCACTATAATTTTGAAAATTAGTATTAAAATGGCCCTCAAAAGTAAGTAAATAGATTCGAAACATATAAAATGCGGTTAACCCGGCTGTCGACCAAGTTATTATTGCAAAAATGGGTGAATACAACCAGCTATCGTTAAGAATTTCATCCTTAGACCAAAAACAGGCAAGGGGTGGAATACCACAAAGCGAAAGTGTACCTAATAAAAAAGAAATTTTTGTAATTGGTACGTGTTTTCTTAAACCCCCCATAAGAACTAAATTCTGACTTTTATCAGGAGAATATCCAACAACAGTTTCCATTGAATGAATAACTGATCCAGATCCTAAGAACAATAATGCTTTTGAATACGCATGAGTAATTAAATGAAATAAACCAGTTCGATAAGATCCCATACTAATAGCTAGCATAATATACCCTAATTGAGACATTGTAGAATAGGCTAAACCTCTCTTAATATCTTTTTGAGCAAGTGCTAAAGTAGCTCCTAAAAATAACGTTATTATAGCAATGAAAGAAATGCCGTTTTTTATATAAGGTATGGCTATAAAAATAGGAAGAAGTCGAGCTAGAAGAAAAATCCCCGCTGCTACCATAGTGGCAGCGTGGATAAGAGCCGAAATAGGAGTTGGCCCCTCCATAGCATCAGGTAACCATACGTGAAGAGGGAATTGCGCAGATTTAGCAGCTGCACCAATAAATAATAAAGGAGCACAAAAAATAAGGAACAAAAGATTGATCTCATTATTATGGATCAAGTTATTAGATATTTCAAATAAATCTTGAAATTCAAAACTTCCTATTACCCAATAAAAACTTAAAATTCCTAATAAGAAACCAAAATCTCCTACTCGATTAGTTACAAATGCTTTTTGACAAGCATTTGCTGCAACAGGCCTTGTAAACCAAAAGCCTATTAATAAATACGAACACATACCAATTAATTCCCAAAAAATATAAATTTGTATTAAATTAGAGCTAATAACTAATCCCAACATGGAAGTACTAAAAAAACTCATATAAGTAAAAAATCTCAAATATCCTTGGTCATGAGACAGATAATTATCACTATATATAAGAACCATAATTCCAACACTAGAAATTAATATTAGCATAATAGAAGTAAGTGGATCGATCAAACATCCGAGTTCGAAAGAAAAATCATTATTAATGACCCAAGACCATATATATTGATATATAAAGCTCCTATTTATTTGTTGAATAGACAGATCAATCGACATAATCATGACTATACTTAGTAATAAAACACTTAGAAAAGCCCAGATACGCCGAAGATTTTTGGTTGCTCTTGGAAAAAGTAGAAGGCCAACTCCTATTAATAGAGGAATGGGAAGTGGAACAAAAGGTATGATCCACGCATATTGATATGTATGTTCCATAAAAGAAGCCTTTTATTTTCAATTGGTTTCGATTTAACAGATCTTATCTCTTTCGAGGGGGTTAATAAGAAAAATCAAGTACACTAAGTCGACTAAGATTTTTTTTCTAATTTTTTATTTCTACTTACTATAAGTCCTACGTCTTTCTATAAGTCCTATGTCTTTCTATAAGTTCTACGTCTTTGACAAATATTTTAACTCAAACCATTCAAAAAGTTACAATTCATCAAATAATAGATTAAGTTTAAGTTAGTCATAAAAAAATTACTTAGTTATAAAATTAAACATTTAAATAACAGTTAGATTCGAAGCAATATTATTCTCTAATAAGATATATGGTCGACTTGATAATGCCTATGTTTTTCCGTTCGAATTATTAATTATTTTTCAAATAAATATATATAAATAGATTAAATAAAACAACTAGTTCTATTTCTGAATTAGATAGGGGTAGAACTATGCATAAAGAGGTATCTAAAATGGATAATACAAAGTTTTTGATCGAAACAGTGCCTCATAGAATTCTGATTATTGGTCTGGTATGTTATATAGTTTTTAGAAAAAAGGGTCAAACTCGAATAACGTATGCCGTTGTCATCATTGCACTTCTATATTATTTCATTATTCTATGGGATAGAGTTATACATTAAAAAATAGATCATTGATTTGACAATTTAAGATATTGATTAATAAAAGATTAGATTACTAAGATATTGATTACTAAGATATTGATTACTAATGAAATGACTCAAATTTCGTTTCTGAATCTTTCTAGACTATAGAAAATTAATTAGTCATTTTCTTTTCTATTTCGCGGAATGTTTTATTTGTAATATACATCTAATTTTAAGATATTGATTACTATTGATATACAACAAGCTCATATTTTTTTTCAGTACCTTTTCTTAATGATGAACAAGATCAAGTTGGTAGGGATTAAAATATCCCTTCATTTCTATGATCACGGATCCTAAAAGGCCCCTTGACTATTATGTATAAATGGGTTTGAATCTATTTGTATAGATTAATAGGAGAGGGGCGCATTCAATATCTTCGTAAAAATACGAAGAATAGGGTTTTCTTTGGTGACATAAGATCGAATTGTACAAAAAATAAAAATTGGGGATAATTCAGTTTTGACTCAAATTTCTGATTAGTAATCAGGAAATCTCTCTAAAAGAGTGAATTCTTTTTTTTTTTTTAAGAGAAAAATGGGTTTTTTAGATCTTTAGCACAGTACATAGATTCTGGATCGATTCAGAATTAAATAATATCTTCGATACCTTTTTATTTTATTTGTTTTCGACTTAGAACTTTTTTTTATAGTAAAAAAAAATTCCCTTTGAATAATAGATGTCTTTCACATCCAACTCGAATAATGAGTAACCTTTGTATTTTTAAATGGGAGTTCCAAAAAAACGTACCTCTATCTCAAAAAAGCGTATTCGTAAAAATATTTGGAAACGGAAAGGATATTGGGCAGCCTTAAAAGCTTTTTCGTTGGGGAAATGTCTTTCGACCGGAAATTCAAAAAGTTTTTGTGTGGGACAAAAAAATTCGACCACAAATGCAAAAGGTTTTTTTGTGCGACAAAGAAATAAGTAATCAAAAGTTGTAATAATCTGAATCGACTTGACTCAAAAAGTTTAAAGTTTTGGAATTTCATTTCGAATAGAAAATTCATAATTTCCATTACCTACTGTTTTGGACTAATCAATATGAAATTCAATTCTCCTCGCTCTTATGATTTGTAGAATTAAGAACTCTTCTGTTTACTGAATTCTAAAAAAAAAACTTTTCTTCGAAAAAACAATAAAGAAATGAATCATTAAAAAATGAAAATGAGAAAGGACATTTTTTTAGTTCTATCCCTGGATAGGGGGTAGAACTATCCAGTTACAACAATTCAATCCCAGAAGATCATAAACTAGACAAAAGGTTGAAATTAAGTAAAACGGATCCCGTATAAACGAAAATAATGAACCTTCAAATCCCTATGAATTCTTATTCATCAATTTGAATCTTTCCTTAAAAATACTAGATTGAGTTTACTTCTTCAATTTCGACGATTGAATATGAATAGGATATTATCTGTTTTAGCAAGCCGCCATGGTGAAATCGGTAGACACGCTGCTCTTAGGAAGCAGTGCTAGAGCATCTCGGTTCGAGTCCGAGTGGCGGCATGCCATCTTCTAAAAAAGATAGAATAGATCCTATAATGAATTCAATTTATGATTTGTATCCCTGTATCCCGTAATTAAGGGATTCCTTTATTTATTTTCTTATGATATTTTTAACTTTCGAACATATATTAACTCATATTTCTTTTTCAATCGTTTCAATTGTAATTACAATTCATTTAATAACCTTATTAGTCGATGAAATCGTAAAACTATATGATTCGTCAGAGAAGGGCCTGATAGCTACTTTTTTCTGTATAACAGGATTATTAGTCACTCGTTGGATTTATTCGGGGCATTTCCCATTAAGTAATTTATATGAATCACTAATCTTCCTTTCATGGACTTTCTCCATTATTCATATCGTTCCGTATTTCAAAAAAAAAAATGATTTCAGTGCAATAACCGCGCCAAGTGTTATTTTTACACAAGGCTTTACTACTTCGGGTCTTTTAACTGAAATACATCAATCCGGAATATTAGTACCTGCTCTCCAATCCGAGTGGTTAATAATGCACGTAAGTATGATGGTATTGGCTTATGGAGCTCTCTTATGCGGATCATTAGTATCCGT